AAAGAATGAATTCAATAAAAAATATATATATATATATAATATATATATAAGGACTCGCGTTGGATTGGCACTAAATATCTAATATACATAGATACAAAAAAGTGTAGGCGGAAGAATAAATTAAGTTAAGGAAGAAGTAGGACAAATTCTCGAGTTTATTCAATTAATACAATACCAATCAATATAAGACCAATCAATATAAGTAAAATAAAATATAAGTAGAATAAACAGGCTTAATCCCTTGTTTGTTATTTGATTTATTAATAGAGTTCGAATGAAAACCGCCCCATGGAAGATAATGTAAAAATTTTATATTTCTAGATCCAATTTCTTCATTTATTTACTTTTACTTGATCTTTTTTCTATCTATCTTATATGAATAAAATATCAATAAAATAAAAAATTATAAAAAAAAATTGTCGTTAATAAATAGGTATGAATAGAGCAAGAGGGGGGGGAAAGAAAAAATTATACAAAACTATATACAAGTCACCCACACCTTCTTTTTTTTTTGTATTTCATTAATTGAAATTCGTTTGATTAAGGCGAAGTTCCGTAAAAACCCCCGCCTTCTTTGAAATATCATGAACAGTTCCTGTAGATTGAGCGCCTGTTTCAAGGAAATAGTGAATAGCAGGAACATTTAAATAGGTTTGATTATTTATCGGATCATAAAAACCCACTTTCCGAAGATCTCTTCCTTCTCTTCGGGATCGAACATCAATTGCAACGATTCGATAAACGGCTCATTGGGATAGATGTAGATGAACAACCCCCCCCCTAGAAACGTATAAGAAGTTTTCTCCTCGTACGGCTCGAGAAAAAAATGATTATAAGTTCTGTTTATGTATAGAAGTTTATGTATAGAATTATAATGTCAAATAGATCAGATCCATAAAGTCATCAAATCCATTAGACATTTAAGTCCTTTTTTTCTTTCCCGAAAAAAAAAGAATCATTCGTACTCTCATAACTCAAGTTGGATAACTCTCAAATATCTCAAAAAAAATCCCTTAGGCATTTCATTTATTGAGTGGTCTCTAACCCCCTTTTTATTTGTTTCGTTTAGAACAGAACCCATTTTGATTCTTCATTTTGATCTAGTTGTTGAGACAATGGAAAAAGGGTATTTCCTTGTTCCAGGATCCTTTATCTTTGCCTTGAATCATTGGGTTTAGACATTACTTCGGCGATCGTTAATCATTGCAAAATGGCAGCAACATACCCCTTTTTTGTAATTTTTTTCTATCAAAGAATCATATGAACAGTTGATTATCGCGTGATACACTTTTGATCGAAAGAGTTTTCTCAATTCCAACAAATTTTCCCTTTGGATTTGAAACTTGATCAAATTGGATCCTTTCGATTTCTATATCAAAAATATATTTACGAAGTTATTCCAACTTATTGATTGGAACTAACCCTAGACTCTTGCCCCTGAGAAATGAATCAATACTTTCTACTCGAGCTCCATCATATAATATACTATTTACATTACAACCCAAAATTAAGGGTTCTAGTGGAACAGAACAAACGATGTCGAGCCCAGAGCACCTTCATTCCTATAATAAAATGTAAAAAAAGATGGCGGATGTAAGAATCCACAGCGGATCGTGTCCTTCAAGTCGCACGTTGCTTTCTACCACATCGCTTCAAACGAAGTTTTACCATAACATTCCTCTAGTTTTACGCCAGTATGTAATTGATTCAATTATGGAATCATGAATAGTCATCGGGTCAGTCGGTACATAGTAATCTATACTTTTTCTTTCTATATGAAGAGGTAGTCTCTGAAGAAGTCTCAGCAAAAATTCAAATTAACCCCTTGTCTGAATGCAATATTTTTGTATTTTATTTATAAAATAAATAAATAAGTTCTTTTTGAATCTGCATTGCATCTTGAAGTGACTCGATAGGATAGATTCACCAATCTCACACTTCTTCGAGTACCAAGGACTCATAAGAAATCATTAAAAATATTTAATTGAAAAAATTTCCTATCTCGATATCACTATTTGAATAAAGTTTGACTAAGGACTACATTTGATCATCATAAGAGAGAGAAATTCATATTCGGATTGAACCATCAATCATTTAAAACAGATATATCAAAAAACAAATCGAATTTTTTTTTTCGTGGAGTGGATAAAAAGGACTAATGTACAAGGAAGATTTAGGTTGTTATTCTTTCATTTGATTCTGAAAGATACAATCAGAATCGAAAGAGAAAAAATAGGCGATTTACGTATCTATCAGATAGACTGAACAATTGTCATTGGAAGTAATTATGGATATTCTATGTTAAATATTTAACATTAAGGTTTTAAGGTAAGGGATTGCAAATCTTTTTCAAAAAAAAATATAAAAAAAAAACGCTATCACTGAAATAGAATGATAACAATACATATAAGCATTCCCTCATTTTCGGCGTACTTTCTTTGACTTGAGGTTCAATAATCTTTTTCTAAAGTAAAGTTTAAAGTAAAGTGAGGTGAATCGG